AATGATTTATTTCCGTTTTCAAAAATGGAATTCAAAATCCAACAAGGAAGAATTGTCTTCGAAGATCAAATCAATATTTGCAAATTCATCTTCATCCAAAATGTCAATCCAGAGTCTAAAAGACTAAAAGAAATAAGTAAAAAAGTAAAAAGCCTAAATAGACTAAGAGATAAGAAGAAACCCGACCTGTTCCTAAATATTTAATGCCCTCTCCACCAAAGAAACTTATAAGGCCAAAAGTGTTTGGAATTCCATCAATTCCTCGTCGATCAAAAAAATGAGTTAGTTCAGCAAATCTTCTTAGACCCCCAGCCAAAGATATTCGATAAAAAAAATCTATGTAACCACGATTATATGACCAATCATAAACGAGATTAATTATTTTTTCCCAGAGAGCTGTAGTATTATTATTACCACCTTTAACAAATGAATTTTGTAAGTTGAAATTTTTGAAAGATGAATAAATGGGCTTATATGAAAAAAACGCTATAAATATACCAAAAAAGGCTAGACTGACCGAAAAAATTCCATTTATAAAAAATTCATACCAATCTATAAAATGATTTTGATTCGGATGGAAAAGGTTTATAGACGGATTCAACAAATTTGATAATAGATCAAAATCAATTCCACTTTGATTATAAGGAATTCCTATAATTCCAACAAGACAAGTAAATAGTACTAATATAGACATGGAAAATAGCATAGTACTGTCCGATTCGGGGGGATAAAAAAACGTATTTTGAATTCCAAAACAAGCAATACTCATAAAAGGGCGTATCGTTTTTTTTCCATTATCAAAAATTCGATAGGTTGTATTGAAAAAAAAGAGAATCCCCTTTTCATTATTATTTATTGATAATAATAAAGAAAGCTTGTTTTTTTGAATTTCTTTTCCCCACGGAGATATTGAATAGCAGGAACCACTTTTTTGACCACTATAATTCTTAAAATGAAAGTTTAAATGTCCCTCAAAAGTCAGTAAATAGATTCGAAACATATAAAATGCGGTTAATCCTGCTGTGAAACAAGCTATAATTGCAAAAACCGGAGAATACAACCAACTATCGTTAAGAATTAGGTCTTTGGACCAAAAACAAGCGAGAGGTGGAATACCACAAAGCGAAAGCGTACCTATTAAAAAAGCAGTTTTTGTAATTGGTACATGCTTTTTCAACCCTCCCATAAGAACCATATTCTGACTTTTATCGGGAGAATATCCAACAATAGCTTCCATTGAATGAATAATAGATCCGGATCCTAAAAACAATAATGCTTTCGAATAAGCATGAGTAATCAAATGAAATAAAGCCGCCTGATACGATCCCATTCCTAAAGCTAACATCATATAACCCAGTTGGGACATTGTAGAATACGCCAAACTTCTTTTAATATCTTTTTGAGCAAGGGATAAAGTAGCTCCAAATAGTAGTGTTACTATACCTATCAAAGAAATCAAATTCATTATATGAGGTATAATTATAAAAAGAGGAAGGAGGCGAGCTACAAGAAAAATACCTGCTGCGACCATAGTAGCGGCATGGATAAGAGCCGAAATAGGAGTGGGACCTTCCATGGCATCGGGTAACCATACGTGAAGGGGGAATTGAGAAGACTTGGCAACTGCACCTGTAAATAAAAGCAAGGCACACAAAGCAAGAAATACAAAATTGACCTCATTATTATAAACTAATTTATTTACTATTTCGAATAAATCTCGAAATTCGAAACTACCTGTTATAGCATAAAGTCCCAAAATCCCTAATAATAAACCAAAATCGCCTACACGATTCGTTACAAAGGCTTTTTGACAAGCATTCGCCGCAATAGGTCGTGTGAACCAAAAACCTATTAATAGATAAGAACACATTCCAACTAATTCCCAAAAAATATAAATTTGTATCAAATTCACACTAGTAACTAATCCCAACATGGAGGTAGTGAAAAAACTCATATAAGAAAAGAATCTCAAATATCCCTGATCATGATACATATAATTGTCACTATAAAAAAGAACCAGAATTCCAACCGTACTAATTAATATTACCATAATCGAAGCAAGCGAATCTATTAAGTAACCGAAGTCTAAAGAAAAATCATTATTAATTGTCCAAGACCATACATATTGATAGATAGAACTTTTATTTATTTGCTGAATAGATAGATAGACCGAAAGGAGCATAACTACATTTAGTAGAAAGATATTAGGAAAGGACCACATACGTCGAAGATTTTTTGTTGCCATTGGAAAAACGATAAGCCCAACTCCTATTAACATAGGAATGGGAAGTGGAATGAGAGGTATAATCCATGAATAGGGATATGTATAGTCCATAAAAAAACCTTTTATCTTTTATTCTTATTTTATTCTGAATTATTCTTTCTCAACTCCTTCGAATATTCAGAGGAAGAAGGAAGTTAGAATAAATAGGATCAGGCTAATAGTGCAATCGAAAATGAAATAAAAATAAGAAATTTACTTTTATATAATTCTAGAATTTACTAGAATTTTAGGAAAAATTTGACTAAAAAAAAAATAATAAACTTTTATTACTATAAATAACTAACTATAAATAGTTATCTATAATAACTTATCTAACTAAATCGAAATAAATTAGCTAAGTTATAACGAAGATCTTTCTACTTACTAAAGATAGAAAACAATTCAATTACCATTAGGTATTACGATAATTTTTTCTATCCGTAGACGAAGAATTGATAATTCCATACAACAAATATACACAGAGTATTTTATACATTCCTTTTGTTTTCCATTAATATAAATAATAGAAAACACATGGAATTTTTTTGGAATTGTCGAAAGGACTATTAGAATATCCGACATTTTTCTTTCGATACCTACCATGGATCAAAATCAATGAGCAAGGATTCCTTTTTTCACCTTTGATTCTATTTTGATACGGATATAAATATAAAACACGACAAAAATAAACATAGATATATAAAAACTTCGTTATTTCTCTTTTGTGTCTTGTCAGATATTTAGTTGGATTGAATGGAATCAAGATTAAAAAAAAAATTTCAAAATAAATGAAATTGTTTGAACAATAAATGTCTTTCACATTCAACTAGATAAAAAAAGAATTTTTTCAAATTTATTTTTTCATGGCTGTTCCAAAAAAACGTACTTCTATATCAAAAAAACATATTCGTAAAAATATTTGGAAAATAAAAGCCTATTTTACAGCATTGAAGGCTTTTTCATTAGCGAAATCGATTTTTACGGATAATTCAAAAAGTTTTTTTGTACAACAATCCAATAATCAAACTTATAATAAATAATAATAAAATGGTATTTTTTTTATTGTAGTCTTTCCCGATGGGGATTCTTATTTTCCCCATCAAGCTACTTGAATTTCGAATAGCCATTTTAATAAATGAATTAATTAATAATTGAATTATGTATGGTAATATTTTGGAATGTTTCAATATGGAGTAAAACGAAAGGAATTTTTTGTCATTAATTTAATTAACTTTTTGAATTTCAATCTCGACAACTAAATAAAAAAAGCTTATTATTATTTCGCGTACGCCGCTATGGTGAAATCGGTAGACACGCTGCTCTTAGGAAGCAGTGCTAGAGCATCTCGGTTCGAGTCCGAGTGGCGGCAGGCTATCTTCGAAAAGAAAGACAATAAGTTCTATATATAATAAATGCAATTCCAGATTGGATTCCGTATCATTTTCTATACCTTTTTTTATTTGAGAATTCTTATGATATTTTCCACCTTAGAACATATATTAACTCATATATCATTTTCGATCGTTTCAATTGTAATTACAATTTTTTTGATAATTTTAGCCGTTGATGAAATCGTAGGACTATATTATTCGTCAGAAAAAGGCATTATAGCTACTTTTTTCTGTATAACGGGATTATTAATCACTCGTTGGATTTATTCGGGGCATTTCCCATTAAGTGATTTATATGAATCATTCATTTTTCTTTCATGGAGTTTCTCCCTTATTTCTATCGTTCCATATTTTAAAAAACATACCAATTATTTAAGCGCAATAACCTCGCCAAGTACAATTTTTCTACACGGCTTTACCACTTCAGGTCTTTTAACCGAAATACATCAATCTGTAATATTAGTACCCGCGCTTCAATCCCAGTGGTTAATGATGCACGTAAGTATGATGATATTGGGCTATGCAGCTCTTTTATGCGGATCATTATTATCAGTAGCTCTTTTAGTCATTTCATTTTCATTTCAAAAGATTTTTCAAAATTTCGTAAACGAGTCATTTTCATTTAACAAGATCCAATATATGGATGAAAAGCGGAATGTTTTAATAAACAACTTCTCTTGTTCTGCGAGAAATTATTACAGAGCTCAACTAATTCAACAATTAGATCAGTGGAGTTATCGTATTATTAGTCTAGGGTTTATCTTTTTAAACATCGGGATTCTTTCAGGATCAGTATGGGCTAATGAGGCATGGGGATCATATTGGAATTGGGACCCAAAAGAAACTTGGTCATTTATTACTTGGATTATATTTGCAATTTATTTACATACTCGAACAAATAAAAAAAAGTTCAAAAGTCTAAATTGCGCGATTGTGGCTTCTATAGGCTTTCTTATAATTTGGATATGCTATTTTTGGGTCAATTTATTAGGAATAGGGTTACATAGTTATGGTTCCTTTAATTTTCATTAACATGAAATCAAATTGAAAAAGATTCCTACAAATAGAAACATAAAACATTTTCAAAAAAATGATAATAAAATCAAAATTTTAAATACTAAATCATTAAATATTAAGTTAAAGAATATAAGAAAAAAAAAACGCCATACTTCAGGGAAGATGTCGAGAACCATTTGAATCACTACACTAAGTGATTCAAAAGGTTCTCACAAAAATAAATCCATCTAGTCAAAATTTCAATTCATTTTGACTTTAGTTAATTTTTATTTTTCATTGTAAAAGTAAAATTGCAAAACGAAAAAGAAAGAATAGGATTCTTAATTTTTTCTTGTTTTATTCATGAAAACGATCGATAAAAATATGTAGATATAATAGCTTCGACCTTCTCAACTGAGAGTGAGAGAATGAAATCCGGATAAATACCAATACCTATTATTGGTAGAAGAATAGAGATTAAAATAAATAATTCTCTCGGCCCAGAATCAAAAAAATAAGAGTTTTGCACATTCAAAATCTTGTATCCATAGAACATTTGACGTAACATCGATAATAAATAAATAGGAGTTAATATCATTCCAATTGCCATTAGAAGAGTAATAAGTATTTTTGGAATTAAAAAATATTGTTGGCTGGTAATTATTCCAAAAAAGACTATCAATTCGGCAACAAAACCACTCATGCCGGGTAATGCAAGGGAAGCCATTGATAAGATACTGAACAGTGTGAATATTTTTGGAAGGAAAATCGCCATTCCACCCATGTTGTCGAGATAAACAAGACGTATTCTATCATATGTCATTCCTGCCAAGAAAAAAAGAGCAGCACCAATAAATCCGTGAGAAATCATTTGTAAAAGGGCTCCATTGAGCCCCGTATCGGTTATCGCTCCAATTCCGATAATTATGAACCCCATATGAGATACGGAGGAATATGCTATTCTTTTTTTTAAATTACGTTGACCGGGAGATGTTGAAGCTGCATAGATTATTTGTATTGCACCTACTATAATCAACCAGGGAGAAAATATAGAATGAGCATGGGGGAATAATTGCATATTGATCCGAACCAAACCATATGCTCCCATTTTTAATAAAATTCCAGCTAGAAGCATACAAGTACTGTAATGTGCCTCCCCGTGGGTGTCTGGTAACCATGTATGTAAGGGTATGATCGGTAATTTGACTGCAAAAGCAAAAAAAAATCCAGTATAAAATAGTAATTCTAGTGCTACAGGATACGATTGGTTAGCTAATATTTCAAAATTTAATGTTGGTTCATTCGAACCATATAAGCCAATACCAAAAACGCCTATTAATAGAAAAATAGACCCCCCCACAGTGTATAAAATGAATTTTGTAGCTGAATACAGACGTTTCTGTCCTCCCCATATCAATAGAAGTAAATAAACGGGAATTAATTCGAACTCCCACATGAGAAAAAAAAGTAAAAGATCGTGAGAAGAAAATGATCCTATTTGACCGCTGTACATTGCTAACATCAGGAAATGGAACAATCGGGAATCCCGAGTAACCGGCCAGGCTGCTAAAGTAGCTAAAGTGGTTATAAATCCCGTCAGTAAAATGGTTCCTATAGAAAGCCCATCTATTCCCAATCTCCAGTTAAAATCAAAAAAATTAATCCATTTATAATCCTCTGCTAGTTGATTTAATGGATCGGTCAATTGGAAATGATAACAGAATGTATAGGTCGTTAAAAGGAGTTCAAAAATAGAAATGGATATGGTATACCACCTTATTACCTTATTTCCTCTATGAGGTAGAAAGAAAATTAAAGAACCCACTAATATTGGTAAACCTACAATTATTGTTAACCAAGGAAAATAATTCGTGGTAAAGACAAGATAGAATTAGACCTCAAAACCCGTTCTCGAAAAAGAACGGGTTTTTTTGTCGATAAAAAAAATCAATTGTATTAAAAAAAAATGGAAAATTCAGTTTGTTTAAAGTAGTTTTTTCTGAAACTTATTATATTAATAAGCTAGACCCATGCTTCGAGTTGTTTCATGCCATAAATAAACCCTTACGCTCAAAAAATCCGTTGGGCAAGCGGATTCACATCTCTTACAACCAACACAGTCCTCCGTTCGTGGAGCAGAAGCAATTTGCTTAGTCTTACATCCATCCCAAGGGATCATTTCTAATACATCGGTTGGGCAGGCTCGGACACACTGAGTACATCCTATACATGTATCATAAATCTTTACTGAATGTGACATTGGATCTCTCATTTTTTGAATATCATAAATCTTCGATTTAGTAAACTTATATCTAAATCATATATTTATATACCAGATGAATCAATGATTTTATCATTATTTTAATAATCAATCGAATTATGGATCGCGACTCCTGGGTTGGCTAAGATACTTTGATTTCTTACATTTTTACATTTAGTATTAAATAATTGATGAATATTCGAATTTAAAAAATAAATGAAATTAGTAGTACTTAATTACTTATTTATTCAATAAATTCGATTGATTGATACGAGTTGATTTTCTATTACGATAAATTGATGAAACAATAGCTAACCCAATAGCCGCTTCGGCTGCGGCAATAGCTATAATAAAAATAGAGAAAATATCTCCTTGTAATTGTCGACTATCAAACAAATCTGAAAATGTTACGAAATTTATATTAACTGCATTCAGGATAAGTTCCAAACACATAAGAGCCCTAACCATATTTCGACTCGTGATCAATCCATAGATACCAATCGAAAATAAATGGGCACTCAAAACAAGTGCATGTTCGAGTATCATTGATCAGCTCCTTATCAATTTTGAATCATTTCGCCATGAACAATAAACCAAGGCTTTCGCTTAACTATAATAGAACAAGTAAAAAAAAAAAAGAATATATTCTTTTTTTTGTAAGATAGAAAAAGATCGATATTGAAATAGAATTCAAAAATGAAAACTAAATGGATTTGATAAGAGCGAGAAAATTTCAATTTCGATTGTTCTTAATAGTTAGAAAGATTTTTCATTGACGGGCAACAAAAATTGCACCTATCAAAGCAACTAAAAGAATTATTGAAATGAGTTCAAATGGAAGAAAAAAATCCGTTGATAAATGAATTCCAATTTGTTGACTATTCCCTATCAAATCTTGTTCGATAATTTGGTTTGATTTTGTCGTCCAAATAATTCCGTACCAAGACGTATCGAGAATCGTGGTAATTATGGCGATGAAAATACTTGTACAAACCAACGAAGTAATCCCATTCCCAACAGTCCAAAGATCGAAATCTTTATAATATTCTGAACCATTCATGAACATGACAGCAAATAAGATTAAAACGTTTATAGCTCCGACATAAATAAGGAGCTGTGCAGCCGCTACAAAATGAGAGTTTGATAAAATATAAAATAACGATATGCAAACAAGAACCAATCCCAATGCAAAAGCCGAATAAATTGGATTGGTAAGTAATACCACTCCTATACCTCCTAATAGAAGACCCGATTCCAGAAAAACTAAAAGAAAATCATGTATTGGTCCAGGCAAATCCATTCTATAGACAAGATAAAAAAATTGAAATGTTTTTCATGATTTTATTGACCTGACCAGGAAATTTTTTCTTTTTTTATGATATGCTCCTAATTGAATTCAATTAAAATGGAATGGTGTTTCTAATGGATTTGAATTACGTCTAGGTCCAATTACTATACCAATATCTTGTTCCCCCCTTCCGCCAAACCAAGTAGAAAAGTTAGCTGGAAACTATTTATAAATAAATAGAGAGATTATTAAATTCTATTTTCAATCCAAATTGATTTGCACTTCTCACTAACTAATCAACAATTAATTGCAATTTCGAGTTCTAGTGAGCAAAAAAAAAAAAAATAAGTAACGATTCCTTTCAATTAGATAAAATTGAACCTGACTATACATTACTATAGTAATTAGTAAGTAATTAGTAAGTAATTAGTAATTACTCTTTAATCATTCTTTAATCATGAAATGCATTTTTTATTTGAGGATAATTCAAAATTGTTCGAATTGTATAATCGTTAATTACTGACATCGGTAACCGACCTAATGCGATTTGATTATAATTCAATTCGTGACGATCATAAGCAGAAAGCTCATATTCTTCAGTCATTGATAAACAATTTGTTGGACAATACTCAACGCAATTTCCACAAAATATACAAATTCCAAAATCAATACTGTAATTAAGCAAGCGTTTTTTTCGCATACCGGTTTCCAATTTCCAATCAACAATGGGTAGATCTATAGGACATACACGAACACATACTTCACAAGCTATGCATTTATCAAATTCAAAATGGATTCGTCCGCGGAAACGCTCCGATGTAATTAACTTTTCATAAGGATATTGAATAGTTACAGGTAAACGATTTGCATGGGATAAGGTAATGATGAATCCTTGACCAATGTACCTTGCCGCCCGTATTGCTTGTTGGCCATAATTTATGAACCCAGTTACCATCGGGAACATATTGTAAAGATCTATAAATAATCTTATGTTTGTTTCTTTCTCTTATTTGATGAGAAGTGAGAAATATAGAATATCATATTCTTTTTTCGTTTAGAGTGAAAGGAGTTGAGAAGAGGTTGTTAATAATAAATTACCAAGAGAAATGGGTAAAAGAAATTTCCATCCAAGATTTAATAGTTGGTCCATTCTTAGTCTCGGTAGAGTCCATCTTGTTGTGATAGAAATGAACACGAACAAATAAGTTTTAGCTAAAGTAATAAAAATACCAATTGTCATTCTAAAGACCCTACCTACTTTATTTATTTCAACTCGATCAGAAAAAAATACGGACGGAATAAAGATATTCCAACCACCCAAGTACAGAATTGTTACAAATAACGACGAAACTAATAGATTGAGATAGGAAGCAACATAAAATAATCCAAATTTGATACCCGAATATTCGGTTTGATAACCTGCTACTAATTCTTCCTCTGCTTCGGGTAAATCAAAAGGCAATCTCTCACATTCTGCTAGGGAAGAGATTAGAAAAATGATAAACCCTATAGGTTGACGCCACAAATTCCATCCTAAAAACCCATATTTGGATTGTGCCTCAACTATATCAACTGTACTTGAACTATTAGATAATAATAGTCGGTGGGAACATCACTGTTCCCATCGCTAGTCCAGAACCGTACATGAGATTTTCACCTCATACGGCTCCTTGACGGCCATCAAGAAATCTAAGGACCGGGTTGATATTTTTTATCGTGATAGATTTTATTTGGGGTCAAAATATAGATAGAATCAATACCCGCCGGAAGGTCAAAAATTAGACCGATGGAATTCTGTATGTCAGAATGATATAGATATAATAACTCAAAAAGCACTTATGAATTAATCTCGTCCTTTAATAATTTGAATTTTTCTTTGTTGAGTAATAACTTATTAATAAAATACTCTTTCTATGAATATCAATAGCCATCTTTTTTTGATTATTATGAAAAAAAATCAGAGATTAGATGAGTGTCTTAATAATGCAGGCTATTTAGTGATCTCTATGAATTTTCGTTCCTATTCTTCTTTCAAAGAGGGAGTTCAAAACAAGAAAAGATTATTTCGTTTCGGATAGTCGTTTTTTAATCTGTGAGTAGGAGCATACTCTGGATTGCAATCGTGAGGAGTACTGCTTGATTATTTCTACAAATTGAAAGCCAAAATTATTGTTCTTTTTATGTTATCCAAAGATTTTCGTTTTGAAAATTGACATAAAAATTTCTATTACTAATCTTTTATGTATTTTTGTGTTCCTAACCATCCACTCATTTTTGTCGAACCCTCCGTTCTAGTAATACATATAAAGAATAGTGAAAACTATATACGGTTGATCTTTTGAGCCCGCTTCAAGCCAGGATGACTAATCACTAATCAACCAATCCATGGGGTAAAGGGTAAAAAAAAAGTCTTGCTTATATTAAATTTACTTTATTTTTCGTTCTTGTACTTAGGAGATGAGACTCAATCTTCTTACTTCTAATTTAGAAGCTGTTTTTTTTTCACTCATATAACTATCTGATTTAGTTAATTTAACCTGAATGATGAATAAAAAAATGAAGATACCTATTCAGCAACTTCTTTCCTTACAAAAAAGAATTAAAGATAAAGGTTATAACGACACGCACGTAGAGATATTGATAACACACAAAGAGTCAACGGTATTTCATAACTAATCGATTGAGCAGCGGCTCGTAGACCACCTAAAAAGGAATATTTGTTGTTTGATCCATATCCTGACATAAGAAGTCCAATCGGAACAATACTTGAAAAGGCAATCCCTAAAAAAACACCGATATTCAGATCGGATAAAACAAGTTGATAGCTAAAAGGAATTACTGAATAACTTATGAAAATGGATATAACTGCTATGGATGGTCCGATAATGAATAAACGACCATCTCCTCTAGACGGAAGAAGGTTTTCTTTGAAAAGAAGTTTTGTTCCATCTGCTAACGCTTGAAGAATTCCCAACGGACCGGCGTATTCCGGTCCAATACGTTGTTGTATTCCGGCGGATATTTCTCTTTCTAACCACACAATTACAAGTACACCTATTGTGATTCCCAATACAAGAATCACAATAGGTAAAAGCATCCCTATGATCCCATAGATCTCTTTTAAAGATTCTAATCTAGAAAAAGAGTGGATATTTTGTACTTCTCTTGTATCAATTATCATTTCAACGATCAACTTCTCCCATAATGATATCTATGCTACCTAGTATTGTCATAATATCCGCCAATTTCATTCTTTTAACTAACTGAGGAAAAATTTGCAAATTGATAAAACCGGGGGGACGAATTTTCCATCTCCAAGGAAAACCACTCTGATCCCCTATTAAATAAATTCCCAATTCCCCTTTTGGGGCTTCAACTCTTACATAAAGCTCTTGCTTCGGTAATTCAAAAGTAGGAGAGGTTTTTTTACTAATGAAGCGATAGTCAAAATCATTCCATTCTGGATCCCGTTCTCTATCAAAGCAACGTATTTCTAAATTCTCATAAGGACCGCCTGGAATTCCTTCGAGGGCCTGTTGAACAATTTTGATAGATTCCTTCATTTCACTGATTCGGACTAAATAACGCGCTAATGAATCTCCTTCTTTTTGCCAATTGATTTCCCAATCGAATTCGTCATAACATTCATAATGATCGACTTTACGAAGATCCCATTGAATTCCACAAGCTCGTAACATCGGTCCGGATAAACCCCAATTTTTTGCTTCTTCTGCACCAATAATACCTACACCCTCAACTCGTTCTAAAAAAATGGGATTTCGCGTAATAAGTTTTTGGTATTCAGAAACAGCGGTTAAAAAATAATCACAGAAATCCAAACATTTATCTATCCATCCATAAGGGAGATCGGCCCCTACTCCTCCGATACGAAAATAATTGTGCATCATTCTCATACCGGTGGCAGCTTCAAATAGATCATATACTAATTCTCTTTCTCTGAAAATATAGAAAAAGGGAGTCTGTGCACCAATATCTGCCATAAAGGGGCCAAGCCATAACAGATGAGAAGCTATACGACTCAATTCTAACATAATCACTCTGATATAACTGGCTCTTTTAGGTACTTGAATATTCACCATCTGCTCGGGTCCATTTACGGTTATTGCTTCTGTAAACATAGTAGCTAAATAATCCCAACGTGTTACATAAGGCAAATATTGTATAACTGTTCGGTTTTCGGCAATTTTTTCCATCCCTCTGTGCAGATAACCCAATATTGGCTCACAATCAATAACATCTTCGCCATCTAGAGTAAGAATAAGACGAAGAACACCATGCATTGATGGGTGATGAGGTCCCATATTGACTATCATATGTTCTTTTCTTTTAGTTGTTCCATTCATAGTTTATTCCTCGATTCATTCTTTTATGAACTGCTTAAAACAAAAAGAAGTTCGTCTAAATTCTAGATAAAAAAAAATTCAATAAAAATAAAATAAACAATTTTCATTGTTTTTTTTAAATGAAAAAATTAACGCGTTTTTGATTCCCGAATATCCAGTTGATTCATTAATTCTTTATAAGAAACTCTTTTTTTATTTGACAAATAAGACAACAGCCGTTGTCGTTTTCCTAAGATTTTCCGTAGACCCCGCTGCGATAAATAGTCTTTTCTGTGAAATTCCAAATGTGAAGTAAGCCTTTTTATTTTATTGGTGAAATGAAAGACTTGAAATTCAATAGATCCCCGATTTTCTTCTTTTGAAATAACCGAAATAACTTTCTTTTTTACCATAAGATAAAATCGACTCTTTTTTCCTTTTTAAAATTCAAAAATCCATTTAACCGATCAGTAAAAATAATCCTATTCATTTTCTCATTTTAATTAAGTATAAGTAAAAAAAAAATAGATATTTATACAGATAAAAGAAAACATCTTTTTGACCTATTCCTATTTGATCTAATCGAATATCTAATTATTTATCTAATGGATATGGATACATGCATTGATTTATCGTATTGGAATGGAAATGTAATACAAGGAATGTGTACAACCCCCCGTTTCATATAATAAATACAGACCTGAAAGATATATATGAGATGATAAATGCATCATTCACGAATTTTCAACGGGGGATACATATATACATATATATCCTTAACAGACTAAAATGGCTTCCATTATTGGTATCAAACCAATATCGATTCATACAAGATAAATCCTCTAATCGGTAAGTAGGACAAAGAAAGGATTTTAATTGAATTAGTTCAATTTTATTCCTATAAAAATTTTTACTTTTATCCAAAACTTGATCATAGTTTTTCACGTTATTGCAAAATACTGAATTGTTCGAAATAAGATTTCTATTCCTAGAATTGAAACAAATTCGAATTATTAATTCCCTACGCCATTTAGTGGAAAAGATACGTTCAGGAATAACTAAACCATAATCTCGATTTTCAGTTATTCTTTGATTTGGATGTCTTACAATATAATTAGTGTAATTGTTTCGATCAATATAGTGTTTTTCTCGGTAACTTTGATTAAGTTGGTACTCACTCTTATGAACCAATGAAACATTTAGAGTTTGATACATCAAAAATTGACTGTCGTTTTTTATAGACAAACGCACAGGTTCGATAATTAATATTCTTTTTTTCATCAATTCTCTAAGAGTAAAATCTTTTTGAATCATCAGAATATCTAGACTTGTTTCTCCACCTTGTATAGAGGATATAGCAATTTCTTTTGGATTTACCAATCTAAGCAAGAGACAATATACTTTAATATTATTTGTTATTTTTTGATTTAAAAAATTATTCCATCTCAATTGAAAACGTAAATACCTTTTTAAGACAAAATCAAGTTCTGCTTCCGTGTTGCTCTTATATTGTTTTCTCTTTTGACGTTTTTTCCTATCTGAGCCTGCAGAATCTTCTTCAATATCTTTTTCTTGAGTTGAGAAAATTGATTCAAGAGTTTCTTTATTTTGTATATTTAATTCAACATTGTTTTTACCTAGAGATTCTTTTTTGTCTTGATTCTTATTTTCTAATTTAAGAGATTTATTTTCATTGGATAATTTTAAGGGATTCTCTTTTTGATTTTTAGTAATGTTTTTATTTTCACTAACAGTTTCGTTTAAATTGAAAAGAAGTTCTTTGGCCGGGATTATCCAGGGGTTCATTTTATATGGATTATAAAGAAGCACAAATTCGCCAAAGAACCAAAGTTTTAGATTCGAAATCGAATCAAAAAGGCTTTTTTTTCTTTTTGAAATCTTGATTTTCTGATCTTTATCAATTTGAAGATAAACAAGGTCTTTTTTATCAATTTTACCAACTATTGGATAATTATTGACTTTAGTGTTAGTATTTGTATTATTATTGAAGTTGATATTGGTATCGATAGCGATCCAGGAATAAATGTCCCCTTTTTTTCTAAAGTACAAATAGAGAATTTTCCAATCAAAATATTTTTTATCTGGAAATTTATCTAGAGTCATATTTTTGTTCTGTCCGAAATAATTATATATATAATTATATATAGGGATAATACGCTCTGACATATCAACTAAGGCACTTTTCTTTATGTTGTATATATTGGAATTATAACAATTTTCTTGCGAATTATTTATCCATAATGGTGATACAGAAATATATGAATCCTTTCTATCGTCATAATTAATGGATTGATATGAGAAAAGTGCATATTTATAGTATTTTTGAAAATTAATAGTATATTTTTCATTGGAGAAGGAATTCAATTCAAAATTAATTAATTTTTTGTAAAAAATTAATTGGTCTTTTTCATCTGAATGACTTTTTTGAAAATCTTTATTTTCAGTCATAATAGATCTTTGATTCACTCTGTTTCGCCATTTGTGTGGTACTAATCGATACCATTGAATCCGTGATAATTCATATTGATAATACTTACTTAAAGAGTTTTTCCATTCAACAATTGTGTAATTAAAAAGATTTTTATGCCCTAATTCCAAACGAAGTATTCCTTCTGTTTCGAAATAATCCTTTATTTCTTTCTTAAGAAAAAGGGATGTTTCCTTATATTGAAGAAGATCTCTATAAATTTGAGTTTTATATATTTGGTAAAATACATACGCTTGTGAAAAGTAGGATAAGTTGCTCAAATTTTTTGAATTCTTTTTAGTAATATAAAAAAACCGTTTTTTGAGAGTCCAAATAATGTGAATAGCACTTGTTTTATTCATTTTTTCTTTATTTATTTCATTATTGGAAATAAATTTATCAAATTCGTTTTTTGATAATTCAAAAAGTTGTGTAGCGATTCTCGGACTATTCTTATGAATGATACATAAAAATATTTTTATGTATATCTTTTGAATAATAAAATTGATTCTCAAAGAGGATTTTCGTATTAATCGTACATTTCTTTTTTTTAATTTCTTCAAACCTTTTCTTATTGATACTAATAATTTATTGAGAGAATTTGTTTTATTACAATTACTATTTCTGTCATTAGTTATACAATTACTATTTCTGTCATTAGTTATAAACTCGTTATTATTGTCTTTTTTATTTTGTATTTTTTTTATCCGATTCATAATTGTGTTTGTTCTATCAGCCAGATCTTTCGTTTTTGTTTCGGTAAATGAAAAATCTTTCAAATCCATAGATTGAATGGGAATGATAAGGGATGATTTAGAAATCATTTGATTAGGAATTCTCCTATCTTTTTCTTTTTTAGTTTCGTTTAATTCAGATATTTGTTTCAATCCAACTAAAAAATTTTTTTTTTTTTTTGAAAGTTCTTTTATCATTCCTTTAATAATGTGTCTTTCTTTTGAAAGGTTTATGCCTCGAAATAATTTTTTTTTTAAAAAAATTCGTATTTTTTTTTTCATTTCTTTGAAAATGGGGTTAAAAAACGACAGTCGTTTTCGGGGAGAACCAAAAGGAAGGTCAGTTTCCATTCCCCAAACTGTTAAAAAACAAAAATCTTTTTTTTTTTTTCGTGGATCTTTTTGAAGAGATTGTACCTTAGATTTGTGCCAAGGTTTAAAGAAAAAGGGAAATAGTATTTTTATTTGAATACCATTTATTAACCAGTTTTTTGGAAATTCGGTTTCTGATAATGGAACACCATTATAGGTACATTTAATATGCATTTCTTTCTTCCAATCCTTAAAGTCCTCTGACCATTCTGGAAATTGAAATACTAGTATACGTACTGTATTTTTAACTATTATCAATGATAGTAATAGAATATATTTTCTAAGAAAAGATTGGATTACTAATAATGATCCTCTTATTATTTGAGCAAATAGAATGTTATCCCATGCTTCCGCTATTTCTATTCGTACTTTTTCTTGTCTTTTGTATTCTTCTTTTTTTTCTTTCTCCTTTTCTTTTGCCTTTTCTTGTGTATAATCTAGAATTATTAATTCTAATTGTGTTACTTTTTTCCATTTTTTTAAAATGAATTCTTGTATTTGGGAGATGTCAAAAGACAAAAGGGGGTTGTCTATTCTCTCCAAAAAAAGAGGGGAATGCAAATTTGCTTGAAAAAACGACCCGATGTTTGTCTTACGTCTTTGGGCACGCATGGAACCTTTGATGATGTCTCTACGGAAATCGGATTGTTGGGAATACCGTATCAAAGCCACTTCGTCTCTTTCATCCGGATTTTGATTGCTTTTTTTATTAATATCATTGTTTTCTTTGTTATCATTCAAGATAACTACACGTTTGGCTTTTCTTGAACGAATCTCATGATCCTCGGCTACAGTGTCTTCATTTTCGCCCTCTTGTTGTTCCAAATCATCGATTAATTTGGATGACCATCTTTTTACTTTTTTACTTATTTCTTTTAGTCTTTTAGACTCTGGATTGACATTTTGGATGAAGATGAATTTGCAAATATTGATTTGATCTTCGAAGACAATTCTTCCTTGTTGGATTTTGAATTCCATTTTTGAAAACGGAAATAAATCATTTTTTTTTTCTGTTGATAATGAATTTTGATCAAATGTATCTATTTTCTCTTCCAATTTTTCATAATCATAATCAGTAGTAAAAAGTATACCCTGGATCTTATTTATCCATCTTTTCTCGATGTCATTTTTTATCGAAGTTTCATTTCTGATTGAGGAAGAAAAAAAAATGTTTCTCCTTCCGCGATAGGGACCATTCAAAAAGGGATCATCTATTTTAGGCAAGTATTCTTTTTTAGTCTCATCATTACATAATCTACTCTTTTTTTCCAGCACATCTAGAGTAATGGATCCTTTTTTTAGAACTTCAATTCGATTTCGAAATTCTTTGCTGAGATTCTTCTTTTTTTGTTCATTAGTAGAAAT